TTATACGTAATGGAATTGCACCATTTCTTAAAAGATCAAAACTTTTTATGCCCTTTACATCAACGAATAAACCTTTAAACTAAACCCTAGTGACTTGCACATCTTTAAACTTGCAATTTAATGTTATTTTATACTATAGAGTCTAATAAAGGAATTTCTAATTCGTTTATAGATTTACAATCTACCACTTTCAACTCAGCCACTTTATCCCTTCCAAAACTAACTCAAGCCCCCAGATAACTTAAAGTAAGTGTAGATCTTTTAAATCTACTATAGTATATTCACGCCTACTTCTGGTGAAGAAATTAGTTAAAATTTCATAACCTTCGCTTGTCATGCGAAAATTATCTCAAAGATATTTCTTATTATTTGCTTTATAGTGTAACAAAACATATTGTATTTTCATTACAAAGCTGAAAACTTTTTCTAAAGCTTATTGCCTACAGATAAACATATCTCTTTTGCAGCTTCAATGCAATATTCTTTATAAATTATATAAACTATTTTCTAACCAATTCTCCTATCCGCCCCCATCGCACTAAATTCCTATAACTAAATTCAAATTTAAAATTAGCACATTCAGGGGGAACCAGTGGAAAAAGAGAACTAAATACTCACGAACCTTCCCAGACCTGCAAGAATATAAAGCATTAAAAAAAATACCATGCTGTCTTAACCTATATATATATAAAGTATACGAAGCTCTAAAAAAAGAAATAAATATCAAGCCGATTAACCTCAAAGTTCTCCATCTTACCAGCCTAATAATTAAACTAATTTCCCCGAACAAATTCAAAGTGGGGGGGGCTGCCATATTCCCCACTCTTAGAAGAAACCACCATAACCCTATTCTAGGTATTAAATTAAGCATCCCCTTCCCAATTAAAAGCCTTCGTCTCCCCACTCGCTCATACATTATATTAGCTAAACAGAAAAGGCCTGAAGAGCATAGACCATGGCCTACCATTACTACTACAGCCCCTATTACTCCCCACCATCTAAAAATTATTAGGCCACAAATAACTATTCTCATATGCACAACTGAAGAGTAGGCAATCAAAGACTTCAAATCCACTTGACGTAGACATAGTAATCTCACTAGCACGCCCCCTAATAATCTAATTCTCACCCACAGCCAAGAAAAATTTAAACTGACCTTCTGAAATATCAGTAAGACCCGCATAAGACCATAGCCCCCTAACTTTAGCAAGACCCCGGCTAAAATTATAGAGCCCGCAACAGGTGCCTCAACGTGGGCCTTAGGTAATCACAAATGAAACATATATATGGGTAATTTAACTAAAAAAGCCATTACAGTACTAAAATACCAAATAACTGTAATATAATCCGCTCTCAAAATTATTTCTCTCAACGCTATAGTCAAGCTAGCTCCCCTATAGTTTACAAATAACAGGGACCCAAGTAATGGCAGAGACATGGCTAAAGTATAAAAAAGTATATAAATCCCTGCTTGAATCCGCTCCGGCTGATAGCCTCAGCCTAGAATTAAAATTAAAGTAGGAATTAACGATATTTCAAATCTAATATAAAATAATAAGTAATTTAATGCAGAGAACGTTAAAAAAAGACTTAGCAACAGAAATAAATTTACAATTAAAAATGTACCTCTAAACATATTCTTCTTTTTAACCTGCTCCCTCGAAATAATAACTAAAAATATGATTCAAACTCTTAAATAAATCATAATATATCTTACAAAATCCAACCCCAACTCAAATCCCAAACTGTATAAATAAAAATTGTGGAAACACATTAATCCCACTAATACTCTCAACATGCCCAACCCAAGCTGAACACACTTTCAATCATTTTTAAATTTTATCAATAAAATTACAGGCAATAACAATTTTAACATTCTAGTACATTGAATCTCTTAAAATAATCTCTCCCATGCCTCCGTACAATCAATACTAAAAGAGATAACCCCAAACTTCCTTCACACACTACCAAAACCAGAAAAAAAAGACTAAAATACAACTCCCCCCCTACATTAGTTAGCTGTAAGTTTAACAATCAAAAAATACCTAATATTATAAACTCCAATCTTAATAAAGAGTTCAATAAATGTTTATGGTAGTTTACGAAACTCCACAAACCACAAAAAATTATAACCAAAGAAACCGAAATGCTCAAAAATCTAAAATTTATCATTAATTCCTCATAACTTCCCACAACTTTTATTTACTTTCCTCAAATCCAGTACAAATATATTTTTATAAAGAAAGTTTAACGTAAAAACTTTTTACATTGGTATCAAAACCAAAGAAAATAATCCATTTTAAACTTTAAGAAAAAGACTTCTCTCAGCTCCTCTTTTCCTCTCTTTTTCTACCATTTTAATATTAACTCTCCCTCTTCTGTTTGCCTGCTCCATTTTATTTACAAACCTATCACACCCCCTGGCCATAGGATTAATTTTATTAATCCAAACAATCTTAATTTCCATCACTCTGGGCCTATCCTCCTACTCTTTCTGATTCTCTTACATTTTATTTTTAATTTTCTTGGGGGGCATATTAGTTTTATTTATTTACGTGAGATCACTTGCCCCTAATGAAATCTTTTTTTCTACAGATCTCTTTATTATTTTCTTCCTTCTTATATCCTCCCTTACCCTCATTTTCATCTTATACGATCCGATTTTGTCCAATTTCAACCATTCATCTCTACCTTTATCATCGTTTAACTACTTTAACTCAACACCCCTAACTATCAATTGAATTTACAACTCACCATCTATAGTATTTACAATCTTTATTGTTTCCTATCTTCTCCTTGTCTTAATTATTATTGTTAAAATCATTAATTTATTTAAAGGCCCCTTACGCCTCCTAACTTATGACAATGCCTTTACGTAAATCTCACCCCTTATTTAAAATTGCCAACAACGCCCTAGTGGATATACCCTTACCGAGAAACATTTCTACATTTTGAAACTTTGGTTCACTGCTGGGCTTGTGCTTAGTAATTCAAATCTCAACAGGATTGTTCCTAGCCATACATTACAATGCCCAAGTAGATCTAGCCTTCTTTAGAGTAGTTCACATCTGCCGAGATGTAAACTATGGTTGGCTCTTGCGGACCATCCATGCTAACGGGGCATCTTTCTTTTTTATTTGCCTATATTTACACATCGGCCGAGGAATCTTTTTCAGATCTTATATAAATTTCCATGCCTGAATAGTTGGAGTCGTAATTTTGTTTATAATTATAGCAACAGCCTTTTTAGGGTACGTTCTCCCCTGGGGCCAAATATCATTTTGGGGCGCCACAGTAATTACAAATCTATTTTCCGCTATCCCCTTTATCGGAACAGATTTAGTTCAATGAATCTGAGGTGGCTTTTCAGTTAGAAATGCCACCCTTACCCGATTCTTTTCCTTTCATTTCATCCTCCCCCTATTAGCCGCCGCATTCAGTATAATTCATATTCTGTTTCTTCACCAAACAGGGGCAAACAATCCCCTAGGAATTGCCAGAAGAGTTGACAAAGTCCCTTTCCACCCTTACTTTACATTCAAAGATATTGTGGGCTTCCTGGTTATAACTCTTTTCCTCTTGTCCCTAACCCTACTTGCCCCATATTTCTTGAGAGACCCAGACAATTTCATCCCAGCCAACCCCTTGGTAACTCCTCCCCACATCCAACCGGAATGATACTTTTTATTTGCCTACGCTATCCTTCGATCTATCCCCAATAAACTGGGGGGAGTAATCGCTTTAGCCGCATCAGTTGCTATTCTCATAATTTTACCCTTCACTCACACCTCTAAATTCCAAAGACTAGCTTTCTACCCCCTAAACCAAGCCCTATTTTGAACTTTCGTAGTTATTATTACACTCTTAACTTGAATCGGAGCCCGACCTGTAGAGGACCCTTACATCCTAGTCGGCCAAATCCTAACCATCTTATATTTCACCTTCTACCTAGTCAACCCCCTATTGCTAATATGATGAGATAAAATACTAAAATGATTATTTAGTTTAAATAAAACAAATGTTTTGAAAACATTAAATAAGATCATAGTCTTAATAATTGCCTCCAACTTCTATTCTTAAAATCACTTTACCATAACAATAATTCCTAATCTTTTACATTTTATTTTTTATAATATAGTGCCTGATAAAAGGATAGTTTTGATAGGACTAATCATGTAATTTAATTACCTATATTATACCCCTCCTTACTAAAAGATAAGCTAATATTAAGCTAATGGGCTCATACCCCAATAATGAAAGTAAACTCTTTCTCTTTTTAATGGCCTTTCCTATCTCTTATATATTCTTCCTGCTTACATTGATCTTGGGCTCAGCTATCTCCATCTCCTCCTCTTCTTGATTTGGGGGATGAATCGGACTCGAGCTCAACATAATATCCTTCATCCCCTTGATTACTCTCAAAATAAACTCTTATTTTTCTGAGGCGGCACTAAAATATTTTTTAATTCAAGCCCTAGGATCTGCCTTATTTATCTACGCAAGATGCGTTTCTATTTCCCTCACCCATCTTATATTTATCTTTACTTTATTTGCTTTACTACTAAAACTAGCAGCTGCGCCATTCCACTTTTGATTTCCCCAAGTAGCAGAAGGTCTTCATTGGCCTCAAATATTCATTCTCTCCACCATTCAAAAACTAGCCCCCATAATTCTCATTTCCTACCTCACAGTAAATGTTATCCTAACTAAAATAATTATAATTTCAGCCATCTTATCAGCCCTAGTTGGAGCCTGGGGGGGCCTAAATTTAACTCTTCTACGGAAAATCTTAGCTTTTTCCTCTATTAATCATATATCATGAATACTTATAGCAATTTCCATCAGTGACACCTTTTGACTTTCCTACTTTTTCTTCTATTCCTTCATCTCTTTATCTGTTATAATAACATTCTTTAAAATCCAAGCTTTTTCTCTTTCCACAATTATCCAATCAAGCCAAACCTCAAATTTCTTCCCTCTTCTCCTATCCGTAAACATGTTCTCTTTAGGGGGCCTGCCCCCATTTACAGGCTTCGTCCCCAAATGAATTCTCATTCAAATTATAGTTAACTTAAATTTATTCTTTACTTTATTTTTCCTCCTAACATCCGCCCTAATTACGCTTTACTTCTATCTACGTATGACCATTCCATTTTTACTTATATCCAGCCCAACCATAAACTTTAACACTAAAACAATACAACTTACTCCCACCTCTACCCTTCTTCTAATCTTCACCTCCTTCAACCTCTATGGGATCCTTCTACCCGTTTACTCCCTTCTAATTTAGAATTTTAAGTTATTCAAACTTAAAGCCTTCAAAGCTTTCAAAAAAAGTGCCAACCCTTTTAAATTCTACCCATGCAACGATGAATCTGGTCAACAAATCATAAAGATATTGGAACCTTATATTTCATCTTCGGAGCTTGAGCCGGAATAGTAGGAACCTCCTTAAGATTAATTATCCGGGCCGAATTAAGTCAACCCAGAAGACTCATTGGAAACGACCAAATTTACAACGTAGTCGTGACAGCCCACGCTTTCGTTATAATTTTCTTCATAGTTATACCAGTTATAATTGGAGGATTTGGTAACTGACTAGTCCCTCTAATACTAGGGGCCCCAGACATGGCTTTCCCACGTATAAACAATATAAGATTTTGACTCCTACCCCCTTCCTTAACCCTCCTTCTAAGAAGAAGGATAGTAGAAAGAGGAGTAGGAACAGGATGAACAGTTTACCCCCCTCTTGCCTCAGCCATTGCTCACGCAGGTGCTTCTGTAGATCTAGGAATTTTCTCCCTTCACCTTGCCGGGGTATCTTCTATTCTTGGGGCCGTTAACTTTATAACAACCATTATTAATATACGACCAGCTGGAATATCCATGGACCAAATACCTTTATTCGTATGAGCTGTATTTATTACTGCCATTCTTCTCCTTCTCTCCCTCCCTGTCCTAGCAGGAGCTATTACTATACTTCTAACTGATCGGAATCTAAATACCTCCTTTTTCGACCCAGCAGGAGGAGGAGACCCTATTCTCTATCAGCATCTTTTCTGATTTTTTGGTCACCCTGAAGTCTACATTCTCATTCTTCCGGCCTTCGGAGTAATTTCCCATATTATTAGCCAAGAATCTGGAAAAAAAGAATCCTTCGGAACCTTAGGAATAATTTATGCTATACTAGCCATTGGTATCCTAGGATTTGTAGTGTGAGCCCACCACATATTCACAGTAGGAATAGACGTAGACACACGAGCATATTTTACTTCGGCCACAATAATTATTGCAATCCCCACAGGAATCAAAATCTTCAGATGATTAAGAACTCTATACGGCTCTCATCTAAACTTTTCACCCTCTCTCCTATGGGCATTAGGATTCATTTTCCTATTCACAGTAGGGGGCCTTACTGGCATTGTCCTAGCCAACTCCTCAATCGATATTATTCTTCACGATACCTATTACGTTGTTGCCCACTTCCACTACGTCCTCTCTATAGGAGCAGTATTCGGAATTTTCGCCGGAATTAGCCATTGATTCTCCCTTATAACAGGGCTGACTTTAAACCCTAAGCTCCTAAAGACGCACTTTGCAGTAACATTTATCGGAGTAAACATAACTTTCTTCCCCCAACACTTCCTAGGTCTAAGAGGAATGCCACGCCGATACTCAGACTACCCAGACGCCTACTCAACATGAAACATTTTATCATCCTTAGGCTCTATAATCTCTTTTATTGGGTCATTAATATTCCTTCTTATTATCTGAAAAGCTTTTGTATCAAATCAACCCACACTATTCACCCCATCGCTCTCTACTTCTAATGAGTGAACTCACCCCTACCCCCCTGCCGATCACTCTTATATGGAAATTCCTTTAATCACTAACTTCTAAAATGGCAGACAGATGCATAGGATTTAAGCTCCTATCAGGAAGAGCCCTCTTCTTTTAGAACTAATCTTATGGCAACATGAGCAAACTTATCCCTCCAAGACAGAGCTTCCCCGTTAATAGAACAACTTACCTTTTTCCACGATCATGCCATACTTGTTATTTCAACAATTGTCGGATTCGTTTTCCTCTCAAAAACGAAATTATTTATAAACTCCTTCATCAATCGTTACATGTTAGAAAACCAATTAATCGAAGCGATCTGAACTTCCATCCCAGCCTTTATTTTAATCTTCATTGCTCTCCCATCCCTTCGACTCTTATATCTTTTAGACGAAACCAGGGACCCATCTCTAACTATCAAAACCATCGGCCACCAATGATATTGAAGATATGATTATTCTGACTTTTTAAACATGGAATTCGACTCTTACATAATCCCCTCAACAGATTTAAGGCCTTCTGGATTCCGACTCCTAGATGTAGATAATCGAACAATTCTACCCATAAACACTCAAATTCGAACCCTGATTACAGCCGAAGATGTAATTCACTCCTGAACAGTACCAGCCCTTGGAGTAAAAGCTGATGCTATCCCCGGTCGACTGAATCAAGCTAGACTTCTAATCAACCGCCCAGGACTATTTTTCGGCCAATGTTCAGAAATTTGTGGGGCAAATCACTCATTTATGCCCATTGTAATCGAAAGAACATCTATCAACTCCTTTTTAAACTGAATCTCCCTATCTATTGAAGAATCACCCTAACCTAATTTTGTTAGGTGACTACCCGATCTATGCCCCAAATAGCTCCCATTCTCTGATTACCAATATTCTTCTTTTTTATTCTATTCCTTTACATCTTTATTATCATGAACTACTTTATTAAACCTTTTAACAAAATTCAAGCCATCACATACAATCCCAACTATACTTTTAAATCTTGAAAATTATAACAAATCTATTCTCAATTTTTGAACCCTCTTCGAGAATCTTCAACTTATCCTTAAACTGGGCCTCAACCGGGCTAGGCTTAATATTCTTACCTTACCTGTACTGAGCATCTCCTTCCCGCTGATCTCTTTTATGAAGAAAAATTATTCAAACCTTGCATAATGAGTTTAAAGCCCTTCTTCAATCCTCTCATATTGGCTCTACAATTATATTCATCTCTTTATTTAGACTGATCCTGTTTAACAATTTCTTAGGCCTTCTACCGTATGTTTTCACAAGATCAAGGCATATAGTTATAACTCTAGCCTTATCTCTCCCCCTCTGGCTAGCTTTAATACTCTTAGGTTGGATTCGCCACACTAAACATATATTTGCCCACTTAGTGCCTCAGGGCACTCCATTCGCCCTTATGCCTTTTATAGTACTTATTGAAACTATTAGGAACATTATTCGACCGGGGACCCTAAGTATCCGACTGGCTGCAAACATAATTGCCGGGCATCTTCTCCTTACTCTTCTAGGGAACACAGGTCCGTCTCTTTCATCGACAATTCTCTTTATCCTTATTTTCTCTCAAATTCTCCTTCTAATTTTAGAATCAGCTGTAGCTATCATTCAATCCTATGTGTTTGCAGTACTAAGAACTCTCTACACAAGAGAAATCAACTAATGACATCATCCCACGGTTTCCACCCTTACCACCTAGTAGACATAAGGCCATGACCCCTTACCGGCTCCGTCAGGGCTATAATATTAACAACAGGATTAGTAAAATGATTCCACCAATATGACATAAATCTACTCATTTTGAGATTTATCACTACAGTATTGACTATAATCCAATGATGACGAGATATAACTCGAGAAGGAACTTATCAAGGTGCGCACACCTTAACTACAATGAAAGGTCTCCGGTGAGGCATAATCTTTTTTATTGCTTCAGAAGTTTTATTTTTCTTCTCCTTCTTTTGAGCCTTCTTTTACAGAAGACTCGCTCCCACTGTAGAAATTGGTATATACTGGCCGCCCATAGGAATTCAACCTTTCAACCCATTCCAAATCCCCTTATTAAACACAACAATCCTGCTCTCCTCGGGGGCAACAGTTACGTGAGCCCACCATGCCATTATAGAAGGTAACCATTCCCAAGCTATTCAAAGTCTAGGTTTAACGATTATCCTAGGTATTTATTTTACAGCCCTTCAAGCATATGAATATATAGAAGCCTCATTCACCATCGCCGACTCGGTATTCGGCTCAACATTTTTCGTTGCAACTGGTTTTCACGGCCTTCATGTAATTATTGGGACCACTTTCCTAGCAGTATGTTTTCTGCGACTTTATAATTGTCATTTCTCATCTTCCCGTCACCTAGGATTTGAAGCTGCTGCATGATACTGACACTTTGTAGACGTAGTTTGATTATTTTTATACGCCTTTATTTACTGGTGAGGCGGTTATTTTTTTAGTATAACAAGTATATCTGACTTCCAATCAGAAGGCCTAAATTTTAGAAAAAATAATTATTACTCTTCTTACCATTTCCCTTATTACCCTTATCATCACATATGTAATTATAACCTTAGCAAGAATTTTAGCTAAAAAAACTATTTCCGACCGAGAAAAAAATTCCCCCTACGAATGTGGGTTCGATCCTAAAGGATCCGCCCGACTACCGTTCTCCCTTCGATTCTTTTTAATTGCCGTAATCTTCCTTATTTTTGATGTAGAAATTACTCTTCTTCTCCCTATCGCTTCCACCCTTAACTTAACAAATATCTTCTCATGGCTCTTCACAAGCTTAATTTTCCTATTTATCCTTCTTTTAGGCCTTTACTATGAATGATCCCAGGGAGCCTTAGAATGATCCTAATCACAAATTAGACCATAGTCAATTTATGACATATGAGTTGCATTCATAAGGAGTTTCTTAAACTGGTTTAACAATTAGAAAGCGAAGAATTGCATTTAGTTTCGACCTAAACCTTAGGCCACAAAGCCTTCTAATTTTTGATTGAAACCAAAGCAGAGGTGTATCACTGTTAATGATAAAATTGAATTCCAAATTCCTTTCAAGAGGAATATCACGTCAAGAACAAAAGCTTCTAACTTTTTTTCAAGCGGTTAAATTCCGTTTATATTCCTGTCCATTTTATTTAAGTTTTTATAGTTTAAAAAACATTGGTCTTGTAAACCGAAGATAAATCAGATTTTTAAAAACTCATCAGCATTCAATTCAGAAAAAAAAGAAGTATTTTATCGCTAACTCCCAAAGTTAATATTTTTTTTTAAACTATTTTCTGCTAATAAATTCTAAACAAAACAAAACATCTTAAACCCTAGAAAAAAAATCAGATAGTTAATTGAAACAGGCAAATAACTCTTCCAAGCTAAATACATTAATTTATCATAACGTAATCGAGGTAAAGTTCCCCGAACTCATACAAAAACAAAGACGATACCGATCATTTTTAAATAAAATACTACCCTCAGAACACTCCTACCTAAAAAAAAAATTACAAACAAAACTCTCATAAAAATGATCCTAGCATATTCAGCCATAAAAATCAAAGCAAATCCCCCTCTTCCGTATTCTGTATTGAACCCTGAAACTAACTCAGACTCTCCTTCAGAAAAATCAAAAGGAGTTCGATTAGTTTCAGCCAAACACGATCTAAACCATACTATCCTTAGAGGAAACCTAATTAACACAAATCAAAAGTAACTTTGATACTTTGTAAATAATTCCAGATTAAACCCGCCAACTAATATAACAAAGGATAATAAAATTAAAGCCAACCTAACTTCGTAAGAAATAGTTTGAGCTACAGAGCGAAGCCCCCCTAAAAGAGAATATTTACAGTTAGAAGACCAACCAGCCACTATAACAGAATAAACCCCCACTCTTAAACAACATAAAAAAAAAAGAATCCTTAAATCGAACCTCAACAACCCACTCTCATAAGGCATGACCACTCAAACCAATAAAGAAATAAATAACCTAAAAACAGGACACAAATAATAAACCATAAAATTAGACATTGTGGGAACAACTTGCTCTTTTGTAAACAACTTTACAGCATCAGAAAAAGGTTGCAAAATACCCAAATAACCAACTTTATTAGGCCCCTTCCGAATCTGGATATAACCCAAAATCTTCCGTTCCAATAAAGTCACAAAAGCCACCCCAATCAAAACACACACAATTAAAATTAAAAAATTAATAATCTCTTCAATCATAATAATCACAAAACAATTAGATTTCTAATTATAAGCTATTTATAGAATTTCTCTATTTAAAAGGATCCTAAATCCTACACATATTATCTGCCAAAATAGCACTTATAAAAAAATTCCAATTACTCAGTCCTTTCGTACTAGAAAAATTTATCGTTTATTAAAAGATAGAAACCAACCTGGCTCACGCCGGTTTGAACTCAAATCATGTAAAATTTTAAAGGTCGAACAGACCAACTTTTATAGTTTCTGCTTCTATAAAGAAATTTTAATTCAACATCGAGGTCGCAAACTCTTTTTTCGATATGTACTCTCAAAAAGAATAACGCTGTTATCCCTAAAGTAACTTAAACTTATAATCTTTATCAAGGATCTCTTACTTATCTATTACAATAATTTATGTATCTAAATTCAAGCAGTTAAAAATCATTTTACTCTTATCGCCCCAATAAAATAAACTATGCCACGAAACTTTTATAAAAAATTCAACCAAATGGCATTCTATATTAAAGCTTTATAGGGTCTTATCGTCCCTTTAACTAATTTAAGCCTTTTCACTTAAAAGTTAAATTCAATTTTTAATAAAGAGACAGAGTTTCTCTTGTCTAACCATTCATACAAGATTCCAATTAAAAAACTAATGATTACGCTACCTTCGCACGGTCAAAATACCGCGGCCCTTAAAATTCATCAGCGGGCAGGCTTGACTTTTTTTACTTTCAAAAAGACATGTTTTTGATAAACAGGCGAAGAAAATTTTTGCTGAATTCCTTTTTATTAATATTTATCTTTTAAATAATTTTTACCCCTTAACATTTTTATTTACTTAATAAATTTTACTAATAAAATCATTATATTTCGTTTTATTTTGTTTAAACCGTTTTTTTAATACCTAACAAAAGTTATCTTAAATATTCAAGTAATTATAATTTAGTTAAAACACTTTTTCAATATAGCTACTTCTAAGCCTAATTTATATAATTTCTTTATATCTACCTATTTCATTGACTTTTCCGTAAAGAGCTAATCCCCCCTACCATTTAATTTTACAATTCTTTCTTCGTAAAAATTAAATTAAATTTATTTTTTAAAAAACTAGATATTATAAAACTCAGCTAGCATTTCACTTTAAATTTTATATTAAATTCTTTTTTTCTAAAAAGAAAATTTTATAAAAATTACTATATTTTATTTCGAGATACTTACCATTAACTAAATTATATAAATTTTTTCTGATACACGAGGCACAAAATTTTACTTTTTCTATATAAAATCTCAACAACTTTCCTTCACAGTACTTTTCTCTTTAGTCTTTACTTAATTTTCATTAAAAATTACTAAAATTATAAAAATTATTTTTCTTAACTCCCTTCTATATTCCCCAAACTTTAAACAAGCTATTTACATTAAAGACTTTATAACTAAGTTAAATTTTACTTTATAATTCTAGGCGCACTTTCCAGTACACCTACTATGTTACGACTTATTTCGCTTATAGACGAAAGCGACGGGCGATATGTACATAATTTAGAGCCTATATCTTTAAAGCTTATTAAACTTCAAATACAATCAAATCCTCCTTCATAGCATCAATTCTCATTACTAATCCGTATAAAACAATTTATTGTAACCCATTTTACCTTATCTATAGGCTGCACCATGATCTAATTTCTATAATATATTACACTTAATAATTTACTTTTCTAAAAATTATTTGTAATGATGGTATACAAACTGAAATATTAACAAAGATAAGTAAGATTTTTCGTGGGTTATCGATTCAAAAACAGGTTCCTCTGAAAAGATTAAATTACCGCCAAATTTTTTAAATTTTAAGTATTTATCTCTCACTAATTAAGTTTTTATAATTTTATTTTTTAATAATAGGGTATCTAATCCTAGTCTCTTATTAAATCTTCTCAGCTTCAACTCAGATTTATCTTCCATACAATATAATAATCAATTTCACTTGCTATTATTTATAATCTCTTTAAAATCAAGACAGTTTAACTGTAAACTAAAAATTTTTATTTAACCTTAAAGTATAACCGCGAATGCTGGCACAAATATTTATCAGAATTATTATATTTACTACATCATACTTTAGTACATCTTTACATGTAATATTTCATGCTGAGACTTTAAAACTCATAATTCATATCGACTAAACCTAAAACAATATATAATCATTTTTCCCCCACTTACTTTTATTTTCATACAATTTCAAATATAACATAAAAATTCAAGCCAAAATCAAACATTTCTTAGTTTTCTTGCACTAATTACCATCATTACCTAATTCGAACAAAAATAAGAAAATATTCAAAGTAACTTACATCTTAAGCACCACAAACTTATATTTTTCTCTTAAACTATTTGAATTTAAACATATAAACTAAACCCTAAAATTACTACTATAATTAAAAATATCTTTATAAAAACCTTAATTCCATTAACCTGCAATACTCTTAGAATAAAAAATAATTTCCTTAAGGAATAATAAACTCCTTGGGGACCTATAAATTCAAATCAACCCTTATCAACTATTTTCTCCATGACAGCGCCTCCCCTCAAGCTAATTTTCCTAACCTCCTTAGTCCTTAAAAAGGGCAAGAACCATATTGATCCCCCTATAGTTACAGACCTGTAATTCGACAAAGATTTTATATTACAGGTTACATTTATTAAATTCATCAGATAACCTAACCTTGCACCCAAAATTCTAATTATCAAAACTAAATTTTTTATTAATCCCCTCAAACAAATTATATAGGGCTCAGGAAATAATATTCAAATCAATACTGCCCCCATAAACACAGCTCTTATTCTCAATACAATCATAGAATTTCTTATAATTTTATCTCCGTCTTCTAAATTCCTTAAACTTCTTAAATTAAAGCTTCCCCTTAGACTGTAAAAAATTAAACGAAAAGTGTAACTAACAGTTAAACCTGTCGCTAACACATATAAAATTAGTGAAATAAAATTAATCTTCGACATGAAAGCAACCTCTAAAATTATATCTTTTGAATAGAATCCCCTAAGAAAGGGGAACCCACAGAGAGCTAAATTAGCTACAGTCATAAATCTCACCCTTAAAGGTATAAATTTTACCAAGCATCCTATACAACGAATATCCTGGTACCCCCTAACCCTATGAATAATAACCCCCGCACATATAAACAATAGCGCTTTAAATAAAGCATGCCTTAGTAAATGAACAAATGAAAGATCAGGGTATCCTAAAGATAAAATCCTTAACATTACTCCCAATTGCCTTAAAGTAGACAAAGCAATAATTTTTTTCAAATCATACTCAAAATTAGCCCCTAACCCCGCCATAAATATTGTTAAACACGACACAATTAGTAAAACACTTTGAATACTAGAATCTTCCAAAGCAGGTCTAAACCGCACTATTAAATAAACACCCGCAGTGACTAAAGTTGACGAATGAACTAAAGCAGAAACAGGAGTCGGAGCTGCCATAGCAGCAGGCAACCAGGCCGAAAAAGGCATTTGAGCTCTCTTAGTTATAGCCGCCAGCATTACTAACACCTTTAGCAAAACCCAATCCTTGTCTCTTAATTCATACACACTAAAGATAAAATTTCACCTCCCCAACTTTACTATCAAACCGATAGCCAATAAAATAGCTACATCCCCGATACGATTGGATAGGATAGTCAGCATACCAGCATTCGCAGACTTCTCATTCTGATAAAAAATTACAAGAGCATAGGACACGAGTCCCAAGCCATCTCACCCTAACAAAATTCTAATCAAATTAGGACTTAACACCATCATACCTATCGAAAAAACAAACATAAGCACTAGATACATAAACCGATCAAAATTTGCATCTCCCTTCATATAACTACCCCTGTAATATAACACCCTCCTAGAAATTAACAAAACAAAACACAAAAATAACATCGAAATCCAATCAAAAATTATAACAAATCTAACACAAACAGAATTTAACGTTATAAGCTCCCACTCAATCACATTCCTTATCCCCCTGAAACTAACAACAAAAAAAACTAACCCACAAAAAAAAGACCCAAGTCCCAAACTTAATATTATAGTTAAATGAAGATAAATTTTTCAAACCATTATCATTTTATCCAGCCCAGCTAATTATAATCATGATATAACTCCTATTGATCCTAATTTTTCATACAAAACAATTAGATCTTATAAAACTCAAAGCAAACCGACTTGCACGGTAATTCTTCTCAATGTAACTGAGATACTATACTAATTTAGCTTTACTTTGATTCCTCCCACCCTACAACGTTTCTTGCACAACTAAAATTCTATTTATTATAAAATTAAGAAACCGCCAGCAGCCTCAATACCTTCAACTCTTTCCCGCTAGTCAACTCCCATACTCTTATTGCACTTATATTCATATATACAATTTTTATAGTTATAACTTAACTCTCAAGCCCAGCCGTGCTAATGCTTCCCCTAAACTCACTTCTTTCTATTAATTATAAAGGTACTTATGAATTATATACATATATATGTATATAAATCTAAAAAAATATAAAAATTCCATTTTAATTAATGCTCGAAACATATCCTAAATAAGTGTATACTCGCTTAAATATTATATAACTTCAAAATTATATGTAATCAATTATACAAAAAAAGATGTATAATTTATCTAAATGTCTTCATGAAAGTTCCCATAATCGAAAGTAATTCCAACGGTTTTACGTTCAACCTTTTCTCTAAAAGAAAAGAACATAAAACCGTTGGAATATACTTCCTATATAGAGGGGTCAACACTTATATATTAACATCCGGACCTATAAGTTCATTAATTAATTATATACTTATATAAGTTATAATTTAGCTAAATGTATATTATATACGATACCATTACCATGCCTCATCATACTGTATAACACCTATATGATATTTAATTATACAACTATAGAAATTATAATTTTTGACCCAAATAACATTCACTCCATTATACGTCACTTTAAACTTTCTCAATTTTATTTACTTAAAATTTTTACTTTTACCTGTCGTTTTTAACCTTTTTAATTTTAACTCCATATTATTTTAT